CTGACTGAACCCACCACTACCCGAAAGCCGATACCGCTAGAGAAGAGCAAGAATCATACTTTTTCTACTTCGCTTGCCGGACAGGAATTCTTTGATTCAAGATCCCCTTGCCTTACGCCCTGCCCTGAAACTGGAGAAAAAGTATGATTCTATCTCTCTGCAAGACAAAGATTTCATTGAGCCTAGCTCGCCCAAGAGTACTTTCGGAGAGTTGACTGAATCCCTTCCCTCTGCTCTGAAGCAGGACGGACTTTCAAGTCAAGCGGAACTCTTTTTTTAAATAAGGTGAAAAGCGCTTTCGTTGCTAAAGCCCTTTCTTTTCACTGAAACCGTAGTGAAAGCGATGCGTTCTGTAAGGGCTTGAATTAGCGAGCGAACCGTACCCACCAACTGAGCCAAGGATTACTACATTTACTGGTAAGAAAAGACCGTTAGGGAAAGTTTACAATGCGTTAGCACGACTTCGGAAACTGTTTTCAACGAAAGAGATCCTAAACTCAGGAATAAACATTAAAGAAATAACTTTGTATGCACGGTACCTTTATAAGTAAGAAAAGACCTAAAGGTTCTCTTTTACAGAGTTTATTACGTTTACAAATTTTATAAGAAAAACTCCTATGTAAGAAAAGACCTATAGGTTCTCTTTTCCATCGCTTCCTTAATTCCGCGAGAAAGTTCAAATTCCCTGTCCCAGTACTAGACCAGGTATAATTATCTCCAGCAGTCCTTTTCACTTTAAGGTCTTATCAAAGGACAAATGAAATCAATCCGCTTTGAAAGCCTTCCAATTGGAGTTCCCCTGCTCCTGAAAAGTGCTAGTTCCCAGCCGAGCAAGACTTTCTATCGATAGAGCAAATAGGTATGATCCATAGGTGGTAATAGTTGAGTTCCCTTCCGGAGATCAAGTGCCTTTTACCAATAGGTAATATCTTCTTAAAAGTCTTTCGGCCCTAACTGACTCGCTTTGTAACCCGGCTTGACGAGTCACTTTCCCTGGCTAGTCTAAATCTAAAAAAGTATTCATTACCATCTCATCTTCTATCAAGTCTCGTGGTAGTAGTGTTATTCCGCCCGGGAATATTAGCAAGCCTTGCCCCCACCCCAGGTAATATCCTCCAGTTCCTTTGCAAGCGGTTTTTCTCTTGGCAACTCTTGATCCAGTTTCATTGTAAGTCAAAAAAATCTTTCTTTTTGCTATCTAGTTTTCAGCACGCTTTTCAATCAAGTTGCAGTTTCAGTTCTAATCAGTGCTTCTCTTCCTTTTTAAGTGAGTACTTGATAGGGCCATTCCACAGACTCCTAAGCACTCCCTGTAACAAGGGACTCCATTCCAAGAGGAAAGACTAAATAAATGGTTTGCGAAAGAGGATAGAACCTATGCGTATGGCAACGTCCTCTATATAGTGTTACACTCTTCTAATTCCAGGGAGTCACTCTAGCCCTAGTCGAACACTCTGGTCTGGTATAGAAGGGAGAAGGAAAGCAACTCCAAAATAAAATGTAAGAACAAAATTTTCCAACCCGCCCTCAAAAATCTACCTAGTTTTATATCCCTCATACGAGAAAAGCACTGTCTTTCAGGAGATGCTTACACCTCTAGGTAGAGTCTATCCTCTACTGGAATGTACTACTCCATATCGAACCTATAACCTATAACATCCTATGCATGGAAGGCAACTCTATCAAGTAAAGCTCAACCCCTAGCACTGAACCTCCAAAAAGGGAACTGGATGAATGGGAACTGGCTAGCCTCTATCCTTAGGACCTAGAATCTGCTATCCAAGATAGGACGGACTCCTATCATCATATGGTTTTTTTGAAGACTTTCATTTCATTCCCTGCGAGGTCTAACGATGAGAGACTGCTCCGGGAGCAAATAATCATTCTTTTTGCCCACTTGCTTTACTCCGCTTGCTTTCCTAAAAGATCTAGTTTCAAAACAAAACAAAATGGGCATTCGATAGAGCAAGATAAGGATTTGTAAAGACTTTCAAACTAACGGGCCCTAAACCTAATACAGCTTTCAATAAAGATTCTTGCGCTTACCCTTGCCCTACTCCTGTAGTAAGAAGACTAGCTTTCCGTCCCGCCATTTCTGAAAGTATAGTAAAGGGACGACCGATTCTTGATAGCACTAGTCTCGTTGAAAGAGAGTTCCTCATCGGAATTAGGTAACAACAACTTCTTGATCGGAAAAAAGAAGTTGTTTTCACTCCGATAAGAGGAAGAGAGTGAATCTATATTATTAATAAGAGATCTTGTACGGCTATCTAATCCATCCCAGCCAGCAGTACTTGCTGATCGATAAGACGTATCCCAAAGCAAAGGAGTTTATTCCTTCCACCCGCCCTCTTATGTCTATCCGAACACGGCACTGTAGCTCCCGTTCATTGCCCTTTGCAATTAATTACCACCATCCTCGCCCTGGGGGAACCCGAGACCACATATATATATATCGCCGATAAAGAAGCCTATTGACAACATTGGCTCGTGCAACCGCCTCGGAAAGGCCAGATAAAAGAGAAGACACTGCTGCTGCTGGGTTAGACTGCTTTCGTAGAATGATGAGCTTTATCTCAATTGCCTTGCCTGTCTTCGGACTCGACTAATACTTCTTTCAATTGCTTACCCAGCTTCGGGCAGATCATCCTCGGGAAGGAGAAGTGGAGCTAGACCAGTAGAAAGGAGAGGTTTGAAGACGATCGAATGAAGTTTACGGAAAAGCTCGGGAAGTTTCCTCTTTTAGTTGCTGTTCCGGAATCGGAGCTATAGTAGGAGCTTGAGTAGAAGGAGTCAAAGGAGCTGGTCTCAGCCTTCCTTTCGTGCTCGTGAATGCGCTCCTGTAATGCATATGATAGTACCCTAGCTCGGAACCAGTCGATTCCTGAGTGCGCGTATCCAGGAACTGAGCCAAGTCAACCGACGCCGAGGATTACTTCACGAGAGGGAGAAGAACTCTATCTAGCCTTCTCTGGTATTCTAAAACAGAATTCCTTTCGGGGAGAGATTTTGCTTTTATCATTCCTTCTCCAGCAGCTCCTTCTGTAAGACGAGTTCCTTAGAGAGAGTTGTCTCGCGCCGCAAAGAGACTTCGGTTAGTCTGCTTTGCTGCTTACTCTGTTCCTGGCTTTCAAGCTTTCAGTTTAGGGCGTGATATTCTAAGACCAATGCTCAGAGAACCTTGCTTTTTCCCAGTCAATAGCTGTCTGCGTAAAACATGCCATACTCCCGCTCTCACTCCCTTCAACAATAGCCATGTCATATTCCTCGGGAATTGCCTAAAATCCCTCTCTTCAACATCCCTTGACCTAGCTCTGTAAAGGAGGACTTTCTAGTCAGTCTTACGTCCAGCCAGTGCAAGCCCTCTTCATTCGACTACAGATGTAGCAAGCCGCTTGAAATTCAGATTACGCTTAGGATAGCCGAAGCGATGGTTATAGATATAGATAAAAAGCCGGTTCTAGCTCAACCTCAAAAGCTGGGGAAAGCTTTTCGATTATTAATTTCTTTCCGCAGGGACGGATCAAATACATCTAGAGTTCGCTTACTCAAGTAAGAGTTCCATCTATTTTAATAATTATAGGAGTCAAGTGAATAATCTTTTTCAAGCTATCGAGCTATAGGACAAGCAAAGTAAAGCGAAAAGATCTATCCAGTCCAGCAGGTATAGCAGGTTGACTAGCCATTGATCTAACTAGTTTGAATGCTAGTTTCCAGTGATTCAATTGCATAAAAAGGATAATATATTCCCAGGCGAGCTCCTTTACCTGCGGTTTCAGTTGGACTCCCTAGAGATTTCTTTTCATGAGAGGATGTAGGATTACTATTACTATAATAGGCTTATGGAGAGGTGCGCTAATAAGCGTCTGGGAGAATAATAAAATATGCTTTTCTTTTCCTTAATGAAAAAATACTAGAATTTAATAGGGAGTGTACCCCAAACCTCTGTGGAAGTCAAATACAGTGATCAAGCCTTAGAGTTAGCCTTTAGCGAGTGTAGGAATGACTTGCTGCTCCAACCTTCCGAGGGCTAGGGACAAGGGCTTTACTCAAAGTCATATGAATCGAGTTACATACCTGGAACTAGCGTTATAGGAATAGACTTCTCGAGTCTGTGGAACGATTAGGCTTGTTTTCTCGCAGCATCCAGCCTAAGAGAATATAAAAAGGGAGTGGGTGACTTCTATTAGATAGATGCTTCTGCTGAATATAAATAACCTTATGATCAGTATAATGTTCGGAACCTCCCTGCATTCGATCTCCTCCCCTTCCTGCTTTCCGTCGGGTGGGACATTGCCCAAAAAAGAATCTTCCTGAATTTCCCACTAAAGTGACTGCTTCGTTGAAGGGGCTTTCGAACTGCATTGATCAACCAATTCACAGACGATGAAAAGAACTCCTCTAATCTGAATTACACTAAGTGGGTAAAGACGGACCCTTAGCTGGATCAACGCAAGGCCACCTCGTCTTAGTATTTTCACCAGGTTGTTAGAATCTTAAGTAGTGGACTGCCTCACTTTCGTTTTAGGAAAGTCGGGATTTTTGGCATCAAAGATGGGATAGATATTATATGCCATCACAGCTGAACGTTTACCTTACAGAATGCCTTCCTTCTCGTGAGAAGAAATCCCTTTAGTCAAGTCTAAGTAAGGCTCTTACTAGATCTCTTGTACCGCTATTCATGGTGTAATTTTCTATCTGAATAGAATGTGATTGCCTGAAAGCGATTCCGGGAGAGCCTAGCATAGAGCTAGCTTTCTTGTGATGAAATCGCTTACCCCTGCATGCTAAGGCTCAGTCTTTCTAGATCTTCTAGTTACCCATTCTTCCCCTCTAGGCTAACTGAACTCACTTAAGCCGAATCTCACTCCCTCTTTATGGCAGCTATCTCTTCCTAAACAGTAGAGAAAGAAAGCCCGCTGACTCCAGCACCTCTATTGCTTGTGAAAGATAGTTATTCCCTCTGCTTTGATGCTTTCGCTGATTCAATAGCAGCTCCCATTCCTGCAACATTAGTTGCTTCCTCAACAAGAGATTTAATCCTCATCTCTTGAACTCTGGGCTTCTTTAACAATAGCGGATTCTACCCTAGGATTCGTGAAAAGAAAAAGAAGCAGTTATGCCCTTCGCCCTAGTACTGGGATCAGGAACTCCTCTATCTATGCTAATGGTTCCGTTGTCATACTATATTCTATTCTACCTTCGAGTCCCTCATTCCCTTTCGAGCTAATGAGAGCTAACTGGCAAGAAGCAAGAACATTCTCAGCTAACCGCGAACAGAGTTCCGAGTCGCTTATTGGAATCAGAGACTTAGTCAACAAGCATTCCCACCCGAGACATTTTTTTCTTCTACTAAGAACTTTTCCGAACACCTATCCAAGCCAAGCTTTTTGCCGACTCTATACCCTATCCGTTAATGCTTTTGTTCTTCAATCTCTTCCTATTCTTTCTCCCCCTCGGGAAACTACCGTAAGCCCTTAACTTCCTTCGCTCTGCATAGCTGTCTGTGCATTGAGGGAGCAGCAGTGGACTTAGTGGGCAGTTAGAAGGCACAAACGGATGTGTTGCATGCTAATGTGGAATTAACCACACTAGATGCGAAGGCAGGTCAAAAAAGGAACCGCATAACCTCAAACAAGAAAACTAAGGGGCACCTGTCGGTAGCCGACTTCAAGTCGAAGCTAAAACAGTCCAATTTGCCAAAAGTCAACGGCTTTGTTTGATTAAACGTCCCGTCTTGAGGGATTCATTATTTGGATCCAACGCATAACGAACTCTAGAAGGCCATAAACAGTCTTTGGAATACTGTTCTCCCTTCATGTGAAAAAACTCAAACAAGAAGCGGAAAGCTCCAAGTTCGTAAGGCAAGGAAGTAAAGACAGACCGAAGTTTGTCGTACTTCTTCCCTACTAATTGAAGCTGTAACTTCCACACTAATTGAGTGAGTTTATGAGTAGGTAAGGACTTCCAGGTTGGATCCCAAGACATTCCTTGATATAGAAGAATGTGGGATATCCAGGGTGTGTATCGGTCAAAGATGGTCTTTAACTTCATTTTTATTAGACCAACCTGACTGAGAACTTCGTCCTCAGATATCCATGGCTCGACCATACTCGCGAAGGTCCCCTTATCTACTCTTTTTCTTTTCACTAACTCTATTATTCTATATAATGAAAAGAAAGACAGGTAGATCCTCACTAGCTGGTCACTCCGATCGTCTCGTTTCATTATCATTCGACGATGGAACGCTGGGATGATCAGAGGGTACCCTGATCTATTGAGGGATACCGGAACCGGTAATAGGTCATGGCAGTTTGTACAACCCCCATAGGCCTTCTGTAAAGATGAACTACATTGCTTAAGATATAAAGCGCAAAGTAGCCACCCAGACTTCCGACCTAACCTAATAACCGCTTTGGTATACAGGTATGCAGCAATACACAGCTCCCCTAGGATTGCCTATCATAGCAAATGCTAACCAGTTGCCTAGGACAATCCTTAGGTCAGGTAGGGTACTCCCGTACTGAGCACACGGCACAACGAGAACAACAATAAAGAGAGAGAGCCATAAGACCAGACGCCAACAACTTATGACTTGTTAGGACAACTCAATAGGACTAAAGCCTCCATATCCATCCTAGAGCTCCTACAAACCTCTCCTAAGCACCAGGAAGTTTTCAAGAAGTTCTTGGCCGATGCCCAGGTACCTGTAGAAAGCACCCCTACTGACCTAGAGAATGTGGTAGGAATTCTCACTGCACCGACGGCCATATCCTTCTCAGATGATGACCTACCCAATGGTAAGCTATCTCCCCATATCAGAGCCCTGAACTGAACTCTTCTTATCGGCAATCGTTCTATCTCTCGAGTTCAAAAAACCCTCAACATCTGCCCTCTATCCACGCTGCGCGCCCTTGACATTTCTGAGGACTCTCTGGCTCCTTCTCCCGTGTACATCACCGCTTATGATAACTCGAGAAGGCCAGCAAGAGGCAGGCTGATTGCCGATGTCCAAGTAGGCCCTTTGATCCTCAGTACCACCTTCCATTCCTACTTGCATCTATTAGGAGAAAGCTTAATCGAGTGGGATTTATCTTCCATCCCGTGAGAGTTTCCTGCCAGCTAGTTAAGTTCTATTCGTAAAGTAAGTTATCTGACTTAATCCAGCAAGTAAGCAAGTGAAAGCAAGGGCTTGGGATTTGATCCACTCGATATAGGGAACGAGCAGATGCTTTCTCTTACATTAAATAAGACTAATTTCGATCAAATCAAGAACGAACAAACTAGACTCTATACCTTCTCTTATTCTGTTTATTATACAGAACCTCTCTGAAAGGGCTATTTCTTTAGTTCAAAACAATAGTTAGAGCTCTGTTCACTCAACGGGAACACGATTTCTGGTTTGATCCCGTTTCGACAGATTCTGACTTGTTCATCTTCGGGCAAATCCGGCATTTGTTGGCCTCAAGCCTCCATCTGGTGATGTAATCTTGGACGGTTTCCTTGTGTCTTTGCCGGAGATTGTCCAAGTCAGCGATGGTAACAGCTCGTTGGGTTACAAAGAAGCGACCAACAAATAACTGTTGCATCTCTTCTTCCCAGCTCTTGACTTAACCCTGAGGTAAAGTACCATTGGAATGCATCTCCGGTCAAAGATGACCCGAACAGGCGCAGGCAATAGTGATTGGTTGGTTTTACACCAAGTTTCCTAATGCCAGCGAGAAGTGATGAAGGTGTTCTTGAGGGTTTCCAGTGCCGTTAAAGCGATCAAAGCTCGTCATTTTCCTTCGAAATCTTTCAACGGCTTCCCGACTCCTTTCTTTTCTTTCGGCCTACCCCCGCTCTCTTAAGGCCTTTCCTTCGCTCTGCCGAGCTTACTACTTATCTTTTTCCTCCGTCAGACTCTGTGGAAGCCTTCCCTTCTACCCCGTCTGGTATTCAATTCACTAGCTTCGGCCACTTTCACTCCCGTTCTTAAAGAGTCAAAGCACCTGAATTAATAGTATAAGGAGGATGGCATTAAGCATATAAATGAGATTGATGCTTCGAATGCCCTGAGAGTGTCTAATCAGTCCCTTCCTCCCCCCTTGGCTGGCGCCAGTACTTAACGTCAACTTGCTAATCGTGTATTGGGTCGAAACTCCTCCCGTTTCTGCTTGAGCGGTCCTTGTCGAACCGAAACTATACTAATAAATAGACTTTCTGGATTGCTCGCTAGGTCTCCCATCTCTTAGCAGGAAAGGATCAGCCCCAGTGTCGTTTTAGTTCACCGGCGGGCGGCTTTGAGCATCATCAGAAGTGGGCACGGGAGAAACAGTTTGGTTCCTATCTACCGTTGGTGTGAACGCTGCAAACAAAGATCTAAAGCAAGACAAGACACAGTCGTCAATTCTAGAGACCATCGGTGCATACCCTCCAAAAGTGTATCCCTTCCCTATCGTTCGTAACTGTAATTCGTTGACTGCGGAAAAACCCACCTAGCATAGTCAATAATCTTTCTGGATACCCATCCAGTCCGCGACATTAGTTACCTTGTTGTAATCCATCGTTGTGATAACAACCCAGCCCCCTAACCAATAAATGTTTCAAGAAAGAAAAAAAGGGAGTGGGAATTCCTCCCGTGACGAAACCATGAAGACTGGGTTTCCGCGACGCACTGCGCTAACGAAAAACTGCCTGTTACCGTTAAGCGCAGACGCAGCTTTCGAAATGTTGCTTATTGACCAACCCCTAATAGGACTTAGGGGTCGATTTCAATCCAATTGGACCAGTCTCCCACAGCTTTTGAAATGTTTCAATGTTTGTTTGATCGGTCGTTTGCATCCGATACTGTAAATTCCTGCCTTACCTTAAGGGGCGTAGCGTTGCATTCAAGGTTCAATCGGCCTATGCTCTTTTCCACTCCTGTACTTACGGGATTTCAAGCATGATTACAGTAGCGTGTAAGCGATATGGTGATTTAGCTGCACTTTCTTTTTACATTAGAATCTCTTATTGCAAGAGGTGCCATCCTTACCTGGAGGAATTGGTCTTTGATTCCGTTTTTTAGAAAGAGAATGTTACTAGATCTCGTACCTGCGCGTCACTCATTGGCGCTTTGAAAACGGGCCACCCCGCATAGATCTATATAAGCTATCCATCTTTATGATTGAACGGGAATCCTCATTCGTAAGTCCAGCCTCAGTCAAGGTAGCAGTGGAGGACTTCCAATGCAGTGCCCGAAAGAATGCTAAAGACTAGTCGGATTGATGGACAATTGCCTGTTTAAAGGAAGAATTAGACAAAAAAGAAGAGGAATCGAAAGAAGGGCTTAGTGCTCCGATTGCGCCAATCACCTGAATCAACCCCTGAAGACGCATTTTCATGATCTACAGAGCCCTTCTTACTGAGTTCGGGATCAGATGTAAGACCAAGCCTTTTTGGGCTAGCTTTTGATCTCCTTGTTCACGAGAAGGACAAGGTAAACTCAACTAGTCGCAAGATAAAGTCACTTATTATAGGATATCACGGAATCCGTCCTCAGATTCGATTACGAAAAGGGCTGACTTACAACAAAGGGCCTAACCGAGGTCGCTTCCTCTTGCTTTATAGCCTGCCGGGTGAGCTCACTTCCGTCTTTTGGTCTCGCTACGTCTCTTTCCTTTGGCCGGCTTCGTCTGCCTTTCCCATGAGTGGTCAAGGCGGTCCTCTTTCATGTGGAATAGTTTTAGATCGTCCCCAAGCTCGCCTCTACTTTCTGAAAGCAATTGTAGCAGCTCCGGCACCCATTGATTTTGCACCTTCTAACATCCATGTAAAATTTAACCAGATGGGTGTTATCGAAGAATCGGCTATTGAGTAGGCACTCGTAGCAGCAAGATAGGTTGTCTTTGCTCTACCCCTGAGTCATGTCCTAAGGTAAGGATATACTGACCTATTCATAGCCTTCGCGCTAGCTTCATCGACTACCAAAAGGCCGGTTTTACATTTCATTCTCCGGAAAGGGAAAGCCCCTAATTGTTTCTGCAAGACCAACATATTTCCTTTTTAAGGAGCAGCCATATAATATAGGAGGTAATCCGAAGAACGATCGTAAAGCCGAAGATGATCGACTAGCTGAGGGTACGAAGGAGGTGACTTTTCCTTACGCGTCGACGTGAACAACTTGTGTGCTGTTAAGCAATGCCTTAGTATTCTCCGCCAAGTGCTTTTGCTTCCCTTCATGCCATTTCTGAGGCACACAGAGCGGTATGGCTCCGATCTATAAAGTTTAAAGAGATCTTACAGCCTACGATAAATGACCTAAAAAGCCTGATTTCGTGGGCTTGATGTGTGATTACCTATTGATTGACTTTCTCGGGCCTTTTGGCGCAGCTCTTTGGCCTTTTGCGATCGAGCAACCTATGAAGAGTTGTTGCCTACCTCCCAGAACAAAATTACCCACAACTTTCATCAAAGGCTAGCTTCTTTTACTCCTGCCTAACAAGCGTGCTACTGGCTTAAGTGATAGCAACTACAGCTACAAACTCTGATACCCTTAGAATCGGAGATCTAACAGCATATTTTATAAACCCTTCAACTTAAATTACATCTAAGCCCAAAATGGCGTTGTTCTGTGTAAGTTAATTACGTTTATAAAGCAAGGAAGGCTGCGAAGAGTGCTGGCAAGAGGTTAGTTACCAGTTCCTTCCACAGTTCCCTTAGCAGTTACGGGACTCAGTAAAGAGATTCGGAATAGTCAAATTCTCCACCCAAAGGGTTGTTTTCAAGCTGAGGGAAGGTTTGCTGCAACCATTCGAGAGGTTCCCAAGAAGCATCTTCGTCAGGAATATTCTGCCAGCGTTCCAGGGCTTCTCCGCGGTACTGATGTCAGACCTTTTTCCAGCGGTAGGAGATTCTTTCCGCCGGTAGCAGAGAAAACGCCCCATCTTCGTTTAATGGCGGAAGCGAGCTACTATCTTATTATAAGACAGACTGGTTTGCATTGGTAGCTATGCTTAGCGTCGACATACTTTTTTATCTTTTTTTCGCCAAACCCTCCTCTGGGCCTTCTAGCTATGGTGGCTGCTCCCTTTCTTTCAATACTCCTTCTCCCCCGAAGAAGGTTTTAGGGAAATTTGCTTTCCGGCTTCCAGTACTCGCTCCAGGTTCCATTAGTTTAGCTAGTGAGGTAAGTCAGTACAGCCAGTCCAGTGAGAGCACCGTAGATCAAACCTTCAGCTTTCGGTTGGTAATCGGTTCGGCTTCTATCTCTAGTTCAGGCGGTAAGCTAGTAAAAAAGGCCCCGTAAGGGCGGGTGGATCACGGTATACGGAAAGAAAGAAAGATGGCAATTATTAGAGTGGAAAGTGAATTTCCTCATTTTGTAGCCAGTAGAAATGAAATTCAAAGCCTACCTTTGTCAGCTGTAAAAATTGCTGGCTCGGGAGAGAGAGCTTACTCAAGCAGTAGGAGTAAGGGTACTAGAGGTCTTGCAAAAGGAGAAATGTGACTGTGACAAGGAATAAGAGTAAGTTCCCAGTGGTGAGGAAGGATTAGGCTTTTCAGGTTAGGGTAAGGAGAGAATAGGGTTGACAGTTACTCATCTTGAGTAAGATAGGGAAAAAGCACTTCTTTTCTTTCGGAGTGAAGAAGATGGATTGTAGAGGCCGGCGTCACAGATAGCATCTCGTACAGATGGACATATATTACTAATACCAGATAGAGATAGATATTTCACTAGCACCAGTTCTTTACCTATAGCTATAAGCGGGGGAAGCTGAAGCTAGATCTGTCACGTATAAAGGAAAGAAGGACGTTAGATACCTCTTTTTTGTAGATAGGAGACCTCTTTACTCTCATCAATAGTGATGTTGTGATTGTCGTTATTCTATTCCGATGGATTGACTGGTTATAATCTTGACGCCCGAAATAAAAGAAGAGTGGAAGTTGTCTTGAAAGTCAATCTTGACGAAGAGATGAAAGTCGGTTCTCAGTTCCCGAATCAGCTGTTGTTTGTGATCGCGCTGGTAGGAATGCTGCTTTTGTGCCCGGCGATGATTTGGGTTTGGAATGGCCCCTTCTTCTATGCCCGCTATGCCGTACCGGGGATAGCTCTGAGTTGCCCGTCGAAGTTCTCTGACTCGTCCTTCGCTCTTCGACGCAGGATTCGAAATCGGCTGTTTGGCGAGGTGATGTTGACTGACCCGTAAAAAAAAGAAAAAAAGAAAGAATGGAAGTGTTGTGACATTTGGTGGCGAGCCTTGATGCACACCATCGATTGGACCTGGACCCCTGTACATAAAGCCTTTTAGGGATTCCCTCCCTGCCTCCTTCGTCTCACTGAGCTACCAATCATTCCCAATCTCCAGCCCGAAATAAAATAGAATCGATAGCCTGGCAGCTAATAAAAGAGTTGAAGGTTCGTCAAAGCCATTCCTTGAGATTGGATTAGAGAAGCGTAGTACGTATAATCGAAACTCATTGCAAGTTGTGATAGCGGCCAAAGGAAGTGATTCATTTATTTACCCACTTTCTTTCTCTAAACTACTTCATATCGTGAAAGCATTCCATACCATACGTAGGTTCATTCCAGATGAATAAAAGAATTCAAAGCCGAAACCAAGCCATTACTAAGATCCGTTCCTAGCTGCATGTCTTCTTTACATGTCTTAGGGAAAGGGCTGTCCTTATAATCAAGCCGCTATAAAGCCGGTTGACCGATAGGGCCAGGAGCTGAAAGCCGCTTGAACGAGTTGACGAGGTTCAGTAGGTCCCACGATGAATGAAGAGGAGCGGAAAGGCTCGAGCCAAGATCATAGGAGTGAACCTTCTGAATGGCCAGCTCGCTTTCAGGTTCAGGCAGTGACTCTCCCTTTAAGGCCGGTTTCAGGGGAAGAATGGGAGACCTAGACTTGACACTTGTTTTCGTGTGCTTGAATTCCCCTTGGCTTAACCTCTATTCCCTCAACTCTTTGGCCTATCCCTTTGGTTGAGCTGGAACGAGTGCTTCCCGAGGAAAGAATGTTCTCGCTAATCAAGCAATTGCGTCAGATCAGATAGATGCCTTAATCGGACAATAGCTTATCTAAGAGCTGGTTTTGTTGTCTTTGGTAGTGCCACGAAACACACTAGGCTACCCTTCTCCGAAAGCTCCGCGTGACCACCAATGTCTTTTCTCCGGCGATAGAGCGGTTATAAGGTAAGAATCTAGATCTCCCTTTCAGCCAGCTGTAGCTAAAAGGGAATGCTTTGTTAGTTGGAATAGAAGGACATGCTGGTTCGCTAACACTCTGCAGAAGAGACAGGAGCTTCTTCCCTTGTTGTCTTCGAGTGATTCTTTTGAGTTGAATAAATGTTCAAGCTGTGAGCTTTCTTACCTTTTCATTAAATAAAGAAAAGTGCATTTCCTTGCTTTCAGTCTATTGGGCCTAGAGGACTGGGAATTGGTTCACTCACATAGTCGCGGATTGAACTTAAACGTTAGCTTGCCGGCCAGTAATGAAGAAGCAACGGACGCTATTCGTGGACAGATAAAGGAAGAGTTTACAGCCTTTATCCTTTCCATTGCATACCTTCTTGCTCCTGTTTACCGTACTATTAGCTGTACTTCTTGATAAATGAGATAAAGTGCTTAATGATCGACCTCTGGAACAAATATTGATGGTCGACACTTCGACGTTTTCCCTAGTCTCATTAGCCTTAGGCTTCTCAGCTGCATACATCACTTTGACCCTATTGTAATGAGAAAGGGCTAAAGCCCCACTCCCTGACCTATTGTAATGATATAATAGAAAGCATTCGCCCAATGAAGAGCTAAGAAATCCAACTCTAAACCAAAGCATTTCATTCTTACCCTTTATTACTAGAGGAGAATGAGTTTTCATAACTCATTCTACACGATTAGAACTCATTTACGGTGATTACCTTATAGATAGCCAAAACGTGCTTTAAAAGCTTAAATCAAGACCTCTGGGACAAGATTCTACAATGAGGAGTGAAATCGGAGATTTTAAGAAGAGATCTTTTCTCTTTTATTCCACTGATTTTCTCCCAGAAAATTACCCTTTTCTCTTTGACTTTCTCTGCCTGGAGTCAATCCAACTAGATCTCTTTCGACTGACGCTCCATACCTTCTTCGTTTATTGGTGTGGAATGGTGATTTATACATCGATTTCAGGACTTTTCAAAGCCCTATGAGTGATTCCCTTCTCGGTACTCTTGTTTTCTAGCTTTAAGATCGATCTCTGGGATTGATTCATAGGATACAGCTCTTATGCCGCGAAGTTCTCCCGCAGCATATGCTGCATATAGAGTAGTAGTAAAAGGAAGAAGGAGAGCAGTAAGAGTCAGAGTAGGTTCAGTCTCTTTCCCTAAAACAGATAGCAGTAGTCTTAAATCACTAGCTTTGGACTGTGAACGAATTTCAAGTAAGCTTTAGCATCAGAGAAAGCTAGTTCGGGGTCTAAGAACAAAAGAAGGCATGGGCTAGACTTAGATCTCTGCTAATAGAATCGTGAGATCAGAACCAAACTAGGGAATCACCTTATTAGGATCCTAAACGCGGTTTAGAAGCTGAAAGATCGACCTCTGAAAGAAGATTTGAAAAAATAGGATATAGCTTTGTCTCCGCGAAGCCAGAATCTCTTCATGCCAAGGGCTTTACCAGGCCTCAGGCCAAGCATTAAGAAAGAGGTAATCTTTCATTCCCGATCTCAGCTATAACGATTAGAATGAGTTCTTGCTTCTTACCTTATTCTATTATATAGGTACCCTATTAGTGTAGTGGGTTTGATAGCTATTTAATCTTTTTCTTTTTGCAAGTTAGCTCTTATCTAAACTCCCGCATATAGTTTGAGTAAAGCGAAGAAGTGAGTATATGAAATCGAAGCGCATTTGAATAATCGATCATATAGCTTGTGTGCCACGAGTGATCAGTCTGCGCAAAGTTAATGTAAGGTTAGCGTCTGTCATTTTCCTTCTTCTTATCTTTCTTACCTTTCGGCTTCTTACCTTTCTTCTTGTGAGAAATTGAACTATGGAAATGACTTATAGTAAGTAGTAAGCTAAGCTGCAGGATGCTTCTGATCAATGTTAAGAGGATGAAAATGACTCTTAACTTTGATCCACTCTTTAGACTAAATAAGAAAATTACATAAGAGAAGAAAGATCGTAGGAAAGGTGAAGATTCGAGAAAGCGTCCGTTCACGTCAGGCAATGTTTCGTTTCGAGATTGGCTGAAGCCTTATGCTTAACACATGCAAGTCGAACAGATAGATTCAGAAAAGAGAATAAGAAAAGAGACTTTAGGAAAGTGGTTCAGGTAGCTCAGCTGGTTAGAGCAAAGGACTGAAAATCCTTGTGTCAGTGGTTCGAATCCTGTCCCCGCCTATACCTAAATTCACCCAAAGTGGTGAACCACTCTTTAGACTATATAAGAAAATATACCCAACTAGAAGAATTTTCTTAAGTCTAATTAATTAATTAATCAAGCGGAAAAGCATAATACCCCATTTTAATGGGAGAAACTCGTATGTAACTTAGTGCTCTGTTTTGAAGGAAAATGAAAGAAATTTCAAAGAATGACGGTATAGTATGTTCCCCCCCAGGAATATGATGTTCTTTAGATTCCAGCCACGAAGTGTGTTCTATACGTCTCATCGATCTGGTATGATTATTCCTATGAGAATAGGTCGGATTTGTCATTTATCTTCTGGTCAGAAGCGACCTGAAAAATCTATCATGCCTCAAATGAAAGCATTAAATAATAAAGTGAATAAAAAAGGTATCCTTCGACCGTTATCTCCGCGTTTTCGCCAATTTCTCTATTCATTCCTAATCGTTTTTACTTTTCTCATCTTTTCCTATTTTCTTTGTCTTCACCTGGAAAAGGTGGAGTGCTTTCAAAGCTTACTTGTGAAGCTTGGTTTATCTCTCGGGGGTCGAGCCCTTACTTATTTGTTGCTCAAGATAGGCTGCTCGTGCGGTCTTACCTTTGCATTTGTTCGGGCTGTCAGGGCCCTCTTCAGTAGCGAATCCGCGCCTTTTCTCGGAAATTGGATGGATTCTTCTGGGGCGGGTCCATCTCATGGCCCAGAAACATCCACGGCTAGGGACCCCGAAAAAAGAGAGGCGGCATTTTCGCCCGAATCATCCATACAAATCCCATCATCCTCGGATTGGGCTGCATTGCTTCAGTTTTTTGCAGAGGAGGCCCCAAACGAGGGGGACCACGAAGCTACTAGTCAAGCAACCGGGGTCATGGAGCAAACAGGGCCGTCTCAAGCAACCCCCGCGGCCATGGGACCGGAGGACCCCCCTATTTCGTTTTTAAAAAAGGAAATTGTGCGGGTTCTCCGGTCTTGCCAGCATCGAAGGCCAAGAGCAGACGTGCTGGAAAAGGTCTTCGAGGATTTGCATCTCGAAACTGCTTCTCCACAAAAACAAAAAGAAATCGCGAACGTTCTCAACGACATTTATCAACTGCGGGACGCCTTCCTTAATGATCAAAATCTAAAGGCCAAGGATGCGTTAACGGTCGCCGTCCACGATTGGGAACGGGCGCAAGGGCATGGTCCTACTTGAATGAATAAATAAGGATGGAACGAAGGGAAGAATCGACGAGGAGAGTATATAGTTCATCTTAAATTTTATTGTTATGTTCAAAGCGTGACGAGAGAATGAATTCATTATTTTAGAAAATGTTAGAAGGTGCAAAATCAATCGGTGCAGGAGCTGCTACAATTGCTTTGGCGGGAGCTGCTGTCGGTATTGGAAATGTCTTCAGTTCTTTGATCCATTCCGTGGCTAGAAATCCGTCATTAGCTAAACAATTATTTGGTTATGCCATTTTGGGATTTGCTCTAACGGAAGCTATTGCCTTATTTGCCTTAATGATGGCCTTTTTGATCTTATTTGTATTCTAAAGTTTTGAGTTGTCTTCTTTTTGAAGGTGTAGTCTTTTTCTCACGAAGAAGATGAGGCCGCTCCTGAAATGGGGCGGGGAAAGAAGAGTGGGTCTGTGGGCTTCTTTCACTTGACTTTTTTACTTTTTTTAGTCCTCCTTCAAAGGTGAAGATACTAGGATGAATTATACGGTTTTTTTTCATAGTCCGTAGGTGCGCTCATTTCAAAATGGACTGATCTTTTTGACAGACAGATTCTAATTTAACAAAGTTTTGACTTTAGATATCAATCTTAGATAGATATAGATAGAGTCCCGCGAAAGTCTCAATGGTGCAGATAAGGTCTTCGGCGCAAATAAGGTAAAATATATAAAGTCTTACGTGAATGAAATAGATTCTATTTTGGTTAGTTCCGATCTTTGAAATGGTGACGGTAGAGAAGAACTGTAAATCGAAATTTGCGTATATCAAGATAGATTGAAATCTAGATTTTCTCTCTCTTCACCGAGCTGGTGCCTTGAGTGACAAGCACAAACGAGGAGTCACAAAATCCACATACACACTCAAATAGCGAATCCTAACATGAAACAAATTATTTCGTATTTTGTATAATAAAGATCAGTTACCAAATCTTAGCGTACCATTGCATTGTACAGGGGCAGGAAAGGACGTCAACAAGAACTATAAAGCCAGTTCCCCCCACCGCTCGCTCGCTGAACAACTCGTTTGGTAAACCTAGCACAGAGAGGTCAAAGTTTTAGCTTATTGTAACCCTTAAATAACCTAAGGCTAGGACAAGACAAACAAGATTTAGTTTCTGTTTTCGATCTCTCTCCTCAATATGAGAGGAAACTGAGGAAAGAGGAAAATCTGAATTATAGAGTTCTTATTTTATGTTCTTCTTTAGATAAATATCAAGCTAAATCTGATAACTGAGGTAAATATGATTATCTTTTACTCTCTTTTATCTAAGGAAATAGAGAATTCTAAAGCTACTGGCTTAGAAAGCAATAAACCCAGGAAACTGAAACCTATTAAACTCAGGAACAGAACTGGCTATACCTGCTAGGGATTAGTCCGCTAACGTCCACTAATTCACAGTCTCTGAAGAAGAGGTTGAGTGAAACTGGAACTCTTCTGGAGTTTCAATAGAAAGTGTTCTAGCCTCAAAGAAGATTTATGTGAACACTCTGTCCTCACTTGATACTGAGGAAAAGATGAATAGAATTCGGAAAGAGAATTGGCTAGCCCTGAACTGGCTACTGTAAGGACTGTTTGTCCGGGAACAAGCTTGCTTAACTGACTTGTAGATCCAGGAACAGACTTAGTAACCTACTTCCTGGCTATCTCACCGACTTACAAGTACAAGAACAGACTGACAGGCTGGGCTGACCTACTGTCAGTGTCCTGGCTATATTTCCTACTTTCCAGTTCTGGTTTGCCCGCTCGCTTCTCCCTGGCTCTACTGCACTGGCAAGGATATGTACAGGACAGTACAGGAAGGGATTACTCCAGATGAAGATAACTGAACCGATAACCTTCTAACCCCAGAAAGGGGCTTGCACTGAAAGGGTTGGTGTAACCTTCTTAACCGATCTCCCCTGGAACTGCACTTCTGGACAGATTTCCTAGCTTACTGACCTATTTCAGCTCCTAGCTTTAAGAGTGAGGAACAGATTCCCTTACTTTCGTTTCTGAGCTATCTCCTTCTCTGTTGGGTATTCGTACCAGTTATTCTCTTTCTTGGAGTAAAAGAGTTCCTATTGTTCTTATCCCAGGCATTGATTTAAAGTTAAGTTTAGCTTCCCTGGCAAAGAGGAAATACCATCTTCGATTCCTTTCTTCGATGGCATTGAGGAATTGCATCTTGGAAGGCCAATACCATCTTCGATTTCCTAGGAATTATTCTTTCTTGAGCAAAGTGAGATTTATCAAGTTAAGTTGGAAGTCCTAGCTTTCAGTGCCATCTAAAGAGGAAAGTAAAAGATTGGAAGTTCTTTCTGTAAGTTCCTGCCTAAAAGTCTTTGAAAGTGAGGATTTCTTTGCCTTGGACAAAGAAGATTGAGTTGAAGTGGAATTGTCATCTAAATTCTTATTTGTTACTGAAAGTGAGGATTTCTTAAAGTGGAATTCAAAGAAGATTGATGACTGTTGGTTATCACCCATTGTTGGATGGAAAAGACGAGAATGCTGAGAAATCTCTTGACTTGATCTGAGCTTCTTCACTCTGAAAGTGAGGTAATTCAATCCCTTTCCGAACCCTTAAATAAATGCCTCACTCTTTCACAGTGAGTAAATAAATGCCTCACTCTTCAAGTGAGTAAATAAATAGCTCCGTGGGAAAGATAGGGATGGGATAGAGCAGTTAAGCCAGGAAATCCCTTCCAGTTTTCAGTATACCCTGTACATTGCCTGAAAAGTAGAGGTTGAATCCCTAGCTAAGCTAATCCCTAGCTATGCCAGTACCTGTACTTCTGTCCCTCAGCCACTTCCTTAGAGCGAATGCTGTTCCTAGGAGAGCAAGGCGAGGGAACTTCTTTAGCATCAGAGAAAGCTAGTTAGGGGTCTGGGATAAGGGTTGAAGTTCCTGAGGTTTAAGAGAAAAGGTCAAGCCTGTGCTGTAAAGAAAGAAGTTCTTGAGTTAGAGGCATCTGGAACTGGGAAAAGGAAGTTCAACCCACCAGAGGTGGTACTCAAATAGGCTATTTCACTAAACCAGCTGTTAGAGACACCAGGACAGAAATTCCCTCACTTTAACAAATTGACATGAAACCCAATATCTTGCTTGATCTTCTGAACTCTTCTACGTAACAAACTTAGATTATTCACTCTGAAGCTTAGATTCAACACTCTGAAAGAGACATAAATCAATTCCTCAGAAATAGAAGAATTGGGAGCTCTGTGGCAACTCCCCGAAGGGTAACCCCGAGCTGGAGCGAGGGTACTATATACAGATTATTACTCCGTGTTAAGTAGCTTTAGGTCAACCTAGAGTCTTAAAAGCGCAATAACTGTAATAGGTAATAGGTATCTGGAGGAAAGAAATAATAGTACTTCCACCAGAGGAAAGGTAGGCTTTTTCAACCTTCCAGGAGTCAACCCTAGCTAAGCAAGCCAGCAAAGCAAGTAGTCCTTCCAGAGGTAGGTCAGTCTGTTCCAGGGATAAGGGAATCAGTCCTTCACCCAACAGATACGCCGGAGAAGGAGGGATTAACGATAAACCCAACGGAATGTTAGAACTCAACTCAAGTGTAAGGAAGTCAACTGATTGACCTAATATGCACCACATTTTTCATAGTTCCTTCGGTGCTGGATTCCATCATCCCAGCCGTACGCTTTCCCTTTCTCTTTTTAGGGATAGCGACTACCCTTTGTTCACGACCTACTTGCCCTAGACTACCTTACTAGTCCTCTCTTTTTTCTATTTCCTGCATCGGAGACTGGCAATGTCTTACGTGATTCAATCCCTACTTTGTTTTGAATTTGAAAGCTTTTCTAAAGAGTTCCCTTTTTATAGGTAAATATAAAGATCATAAGATAAGAAAGCACCACTTCCTTCTTCTTTTTGATTTCGGCTTAGTTCAAATAGAACTAGCTAGTGGTTAAAAGATGGCATGCTACTTCTTTATGTTTTCTGGGGTGCTGATTCTTGCTTGGTGGTGATTATCCCTGAACTGCAAACTGGTGGTGAGGATGCCTGGTGTACTGAGGGCGAATTGTGTGGTGAAGATTGCTCTTGTTTTTCTTGCTGAGAGATTAGATGATTATGAGTTTAAAGTGAGGCTTTGTATGGTGGAGGGCTTTCGGTAGGCGACATTCTCCCCCACCCATTCCAGCGGCGTCCTCGTCGCTTTGCTGTCCTCGTATGCTGAAATTTGCTCCCGAAATTGCCACAAATCTTCAAGTGGCTCCCAGCTAGCTTCGCTATCCGGAAGTCCCTTCCATTTTACCAGCAGTTCACGAGTGGGTGCCTTGTTCAAATGCCGAACCACCCTATCGGATATGATCTCCTCGATTTCCTTGTCGTACTGAGTACGTACGCCCCCAGGTGCCCTTGTGGATAAGCTCCTGCTCGGATCGTCCTTGTCTTCCAGAAATGGCTTTAGCAAACTCACGTGGAAGACAGGATGCATTTTGAAGTTGGGTGGCAGATCTACCTTGTAGGCCTGCTTTCCAATCCGCTTAACGATCGGATATGGCCCCTCATATCTCCGTAGTAGCCCCTGGTGTTGGCCTCGCGACCCTTTCCCATGCATATATAGTTTTACCAGCACCAAGTCGCCCTCCTGGAACTCCCTCGGACTTCTCTTTTTTTCAGCCCATTTCTTCATGCGCTTGGCTGCCTTCTCCAAGCAGGCACGGGCAGACTCTTGCTGCTCCTCCCATCCTTTGGCGAATTTATATGCTGCTGGGCTGCTGCCTTTATAGCCAGTAGCAATGGTGTTGGGAGTGCAGGGTTGCTGCCCCATTAGGATTTCAAAGGGGCTCCGGCCGCTTCGTAGCAGATTATATGAGAATTGGGCAACATCTAGTAGCTTAGCCCAGTCCCGTTGGTTAGCGCTCACATAATGCCTCAAATACAACTCCAATAGCGCATTTACCCTTTCGGTTTGACCGGGGGTGCATGGCTGTGGAGAAGTTTAATTCAGTCCCCAAGAGCTTAAACAACTCCGTCCAGAATCTGCCAGTGAAGCGAGGATCTCGGTCGCTCACTATTGTTTTCGGGAGGCCCCAATGTTTCACCACGTGTTTAAGGAATAATTGGGCAGCTTGTTCTGCCGTGCAATCTTTCGGTGCGGGAATAAAGACTCCATACTTGGAGAACCTGTCCACAACGACAAGAATCCAAGCACACCCTTCTGAAGATGGCAGCCCCACAATAAAGTCCATTGAGACACTTTCCCACGGTCTCTCTGGTATGGGCAATGGCTCCAATAGCCCCGTAGGTAGCTGATGCTCTACCTTGTCCTGTTGGCACACAAGACAGGTTTTGACGTATGCCTCTACGTCGTCTCGCATTCTTGGCCAGAAGTAAACATCCTCTAACAATGCTAACGTACGTTGTATGCCGGGGTGTCCCGCCCACTTACTATCATGGCATTCCCGCAATACTTCTTTCCGCAGATTGTCGTAGAGGGGAACATATATCCTTCGGCCTTTGGTGAGCAGTAAGCCATCTTCCATCCAAAATCTCCTTGTCTTGCCGTTAAGGCAATGTAGCTCTTGGCTGCTGGATCGTGCTGCAGCCCCTGCTTAATACGTTCCAGCAGCGTACTCGTTGGCTGGCTAATGTCTGCCAACTCCCCTTTTCTGCTGAGAGCATCGGCCACCAGATTTGCTTTGCCCGGCTTATACTCCATGGTATAGTCAAACTCAGCAAGGAAGTCCTGCCACCGAGCTTGCTTAGGTGACAACTTCCGCTGCGTCTGGAAGTAACTAGTGGCCACATTGTCGGTCTTCACTATGAATTTACTGCCCAACAAGTAATGACGCCAAGTACGTAGGCAGTGCACCACCGCGGTCATTTCCTTCTCCTGCACCGTATATCGCCTTTCGGTGCTATTCAGCTTCCGGCTTTCAAATGCGATGGGGTGTCCCTCCTGCATGAGCACTCCTCCAATGGCGAAGTCCGAAGCATCAGTGTGGACTTCGAATGGCTTCCCATAATCCGGCAGGGTCAGCACCGTTTCCTCCACAATTGCCTTCTTCAATTCTTCAATTCTTCAAAAGCTTGCTGGAACTCCGGAAGGTCTCAATTCATCTGCATCTTGAAAAGCTTCCTCTCTCGGTTTTCCTAACAAAGGTTTCAGTGGGTACCGCGCTTGCTACTAGACTAACAAAGTGGAGCAATAGACGTTCCACTTGTCCTCTTCCTTGCCCTTTTCGTCAATCAAGGGATTAATTTCTTTCGGTGACCGTTGGGTAGAACGAAAGGATCTTCACTTATGTTATTTCGAATTATGATCGAGGCTTTTAAAAGGCTTCTCCGGCTCTAGCTCTTTTCTTCTTATTAACTGGAACTGCTGGTACCATACCTTTATTTACTGGAATAACGGAAACTGGCTTGATTGAATGAATGGATTGAATGGACAGCTACGGATTGGCACACTGAACCGTGCAACTGTCTTTCCCGTACTTCTTTTCCCTTCTATTCATCTCTAATTGATCCCCGATTGTCAAGCTTTCTTGTAAGTATGGTCTTTGGTTCCCTCCTTTGCTCTGGTTCTATCATTAATGATTCGGCAAATGACTTAGAGTTGAGTTCTTTTCATCGGATAGGAGGAATGGAATTACATATCCTATTAATGGTATCGATCTTTTGATACCCAGTTCAGAGTGAAGACTTTGATGAATACTAGCCCTGTTCTTCCTGTCTTTCCAGGCAAGGCAGTACGTATGTTTATGGTTTAATGAATTTTTCCTTTCTAGCAAAGCAGCTCATATGCTAACATGGTCATCCGTCCAACCTCTATCAATCGGTCTTTCCTCTTTCAATCGCTTGAATTAAATCGGTCCAACCGGAAATCTTGAATCTCTAACGATCGCATCTGTCTGACTAATGGGAGAGATTGGCTCTATGGCCGCTTTTCCTTAAGTTTCATGCCTCTTCAATCGATATCGAATAAGGTCACAGAGATACTAGGCTTAAATAATATGCCATAAAATTCATTATTGAAAGCCTTAGGACGGAATTCCACTATCGTTATTAGGAGGTCTCCCTATTGATATTTAATCACTCTCAAACGGGGGTGGGGGTGGGTACAGAAAGACTAATCCAATCTTTTAATTCAACAAAAAGTACCACCAGTGTGACCAGTGTGATAGAATAAAATTCCGAGTGATAAGACGTAGGATGGAACCGAATCGAGCCTACGGGGAAGTTGCTCCTTAGAATGCCAAACCAAATTAGAAGCAAGCAAGGCTTTCTTTTCTTGTAGTCGGGGAAAGAATCCCGGAGTTGATGCTGAACCCATTCTTCCATTCTAGAGCCCAGAGGAAGAAGAAATAACATTCCATGCTGCGAGGCATCGCTGATAACATCGCCTGTTGTACAGTTGCTTTAGCCTAGGAGCCAACCTAGCTAAGGCAATCAGGGGCTGTGTAGATAGATGCTCTTTCCTCTTGCGGAAAAGCTATTCGTTGAGTTGAGATACTACTGCTTAGATTAGATGGTTAGCTTAGTAGATGCTTTCTTGTAGCTCTGCCATTTAAAAAGAGCTTCTCTTGTGTTCTTGAGTTAGTTTTTTTGTCTTGTAGCTACTACCGATATGCTATGCAAGTGGTAGAAGTGATGCTATTAATTCAGTGCTAAGCACTCAGCGCGCTCAGGGCTTGGAAGACCCTTCGCTAGCGAGGCAGCTATTACGGAGGAAGAATAAGTAAGAGGGAGGGGTACCAAGGAGACAAAGACAACTATGTAAGGCTTAGACCTTGCATATACTGCTTCTCCTTTGGGTAGCTTTCTCTTCAAGCACTCTTTCTTCTTTCCCAAATCGACTTCCTAAGTATAAGAAAAGTACGGAATCAGCTGTGGAAAATCTCCCGAAGTAGGTAAGAAGCAAGGGAAGAAAGTGAGTGAACTACTGACCTAATAGGAAAAACCTCGGAAATGATTCAATGCTTTCCTGGCCTGTCTTCAATGGCATGAAGTCAGCTTTCAGTAATTGCATGGGAATTTCCTTGATTCGGGAAGTCAAGGCATGAATAAAGCAATGAAGGAAGCGTGGAAAATTCCTTTCGATACCCAATCCACTGCCCTAGACTATACGGATCGAACGAGAAGGAAGTAGCCAATTCTCTACCGAAAGAAGGGGAGTTGAAGTTCTCTGAGGGGGAATATCATACCTTACTCTACAAAGTTATCCCTTAGAGCCCGCGGCTCCTGCACCTGCCCTAGAAAGAGAAAGAGGTTATCCCTCAATTCAAGGCCTTATAAAGTAAGTCGAAATATTCAATTACCTTCCCACATACCTATATACGGGTAGCTTACTAAGCATTCAGTCCTGCTAGCCCGGTATACTACCTCTATTACAAAGATTCTTCCAACTGATAATTCGCGATTGAAGTCTGGATTTTCGAGACTTTTGAAGTCGAAGGTGCTATCAGAGTTCCAGAAAGTAGTTAAACCAGAAAGCTATCGAGTTTGAAACTCCTTCTGTCGACTAGCAAGTTGTCGATCAAAAAAACCCGTAGTTTCTTACTCTGCATTCAGAGTCGTCCACTAATTCCACTAGATCTCATACTGCCGGGAATGAAAGAGGATGAAAGTAGGATTCAAAATCTTACCCGGAAAAGAGCACTGGATGTAAAGAAACGAACCTTCAAGGGCCACGTACCAAATTGACTAAGCTGGCTTTCCATGTCCCATTCCTTTCCCCCCTGATACCATACCCCCTGCAGTTACCTGTAAAAGGAATGATCTCGGGCATCAATCTAAAGAGAGTTTGGTAGCTTTCCCTTTACACGGGCAATTGCCTTATCTTATTAAAGGAAAAGGAAGAACTCGCTTTCGCTGGGCACCAAGGCTTCTTAAACTCCTAACTTCCCTTGAGCCTGGTTAAGAAAGGAAAGCCGGTCCAATCCTAGCTTCTGAAAGAAGAGAAAAGATCATCAGACCTGCAACCCCATAACTGACAGCGAAGACTTCGAATGATAGATCGACGGAAGTGACCCATAACTAATGGTGTACTTCGCTCGTCAAGCAAGAAATGAAAATCAGCCCTTGATGCGTGAGGGCTGTTAAAAAGCAGCAAAGAAAAAGGCATTGCACCTCACCTCACTAAGAGGCTACCGAAATAGTCCTACTTCTAGCATTGACTCCATCGACAACAAAAGGACTCACTCTTGGTCTCGAAAAAGAATGAATTTGGTGCACTCCGTTCGTAGACTCGATTGACCCTGGAATGGGAAGACGTACAAGCACCAGTCTGGTACTCTTCGCGTGGCTCGGTCAGCGAGAACTTCCGGAATTCAATGCAAGGAGTGTCTGAGATCAAAGTGTGACATAGATAGACACTCGCTAACTGCTAATCGCTAAACGAGTAGCCAGAATCAGAGACTCGCTGAACTCACTTAGCTGAGGAACTAGCTGGATTGGCATAGTGTTCATGAAGTCGATCTTGCTAATAGGCTTGCTGGATAACTCAATGAGCTGCTAGGAAACTTGCATTAACTCGCATCATCCTACTTCTCTTCTAGCTAAGAGGCTCTCAAGTCGGGCATGAATCACTGGCCAGTCCAACAAACAATCCTATTTTTACTATTCTTTACTAGAATATAGGATTTCATCCCGTATCCTCATTCAATAGATTAGCAGGCTAGGTAACTAAATAGCCTAATGACGGGAATTCCACTAGGGACTAGTTCGCAGATAAGAATAAGGCATTCAGCTGTGGCTTTAGAATAGAACGAGGAAGTGTGCATGGGATTCGGGCAAGTCAAAGTGCTTTAATCCCATTTTACGGGGTTTTCATAAACTTCTATTCAAAGAATGTCTCGTAGGCTACATAAGAAATAGCGAGAAGGGCTACCCAGTCAAAGCTCTTCCTTAGGCTTAGGAACTGCTTGCTTGGTTTTTGTTTTATTAAATCAATACAGCTGTTAACAATCCCCGTCCAATCTCAGAGGAGGGATTTACTACTAGTCATCGCCTTGAGTCTGCCGTTCCTAATCTAAGGCTTTTAACTTAACTGAAAGCAGTGGCGGTACGAAGCACATTTTGTAATTCGCACATGGGGGTCGGTTATTCCTATAAAAATATATATTTTCCTTCACTCAAGACTTTAGTTGAAATCACTTTTTGAAAGCCTACCGACGAGGGCGTTCATATGTGAGCAGATGAACTAGCGTTTTCATGCTCTCCAGAGGCCGTAGGAACGACAACTTAGCGAGACTGGGAGTGGGATGCCTATTACTGCACTGCGTGGGATAATCAGTCTATAATTCCGCCCCTTCTCCTTTCCTCTCTCTCTCTTCTTTCTTTCTCTTACCAAGACTAGGGAAGTCCTCCACTGGCCTATGTAGGATCAGTCTGATCACTGAGAATCCAAGTACTCTCATGGCCTTCCTTTTGCATGATGATGGGGTCAAAGCTATAGGGGATCAGGCAGATAGAAGAGAGTAGAGCTCTTAAGGCAGTGAAAGGAGTGGATGCAGGCGCGAGAAAGCATTGTCAAAAGACATTTTTTGAAAGGGGAGACAGTAGGCTAAGAACTAGACCTCACCTAAAGCATCCCGTGAGAAGCTTGCACTTGGTCATCTTCCCACTTATCAGCAGCTCGCGGACAGTGCATGGATTGACTAAGAATGCTTACAGCAGTGGAAATGTCAGGCCTGGTCAGATTGAGATACTGTAGGGCGTCCAACAAGACTGCGATCTTCGGTAGGAACAGGAAGCCCCTGAAGAAGAAGAGATTTGTGACTTGGCAGGAATTGCAGTGGTGGGCCTTGTCCATGTGAAATCTAGAAAGGATGTTCTCAGCATACCCCCTTTCTGATAGAGTAAGATAGTATAGTAACTGCGACTAGCTTCAAGACCCAATAATTCAATTAATGAAGATTAGATCCCCTTATCGTAACGAGGAAGCGCGATATACGCCGCGCATCTAACATAATTAATCACCACAGGCCCTCCTTCCTACCTTACCCATAGCTTTTCCTTGCCCACCCACTGGCTCATTAAGGATTTAAAAACCTAACAATCCAATGGATAACACATTCATGATAAAACCTAGCAATTAACTGGCCCTCCAAGACCTAACAATAAACTGGAAAATAAAGGTTTCATAGGTAAGCTTGTCTTAGGAAGGGTCTTCAATAAGAGGCTCTGTCTCCGGGTGAAAAAATAGAGTAGGCATTTCTATAAACTGGGGATTGCACATCGGGGGCAGTAGGTATTGATCTAAGCGGCTAAGAGGATCGAAGAACATCCCGCTCGTCAGAGGAAAATTCTATGTTAAAAGGCTAGCTTTGCTTTCTCAGGGCAGTAAAGATAGAATCAATTCGAATCAGAAGCATCTCGGGAGTCAATAGACTGTTTTCGACGTGAACGGTTGTAGATCGCTAGGCCCCTTATTCAAAAGGAATTGATAGAGTCAGATTCATATGAAAGGCTAGGCACCTTCCCGCATTCGCACCTTTATTAAAATATTTAGCCCGGTCAGCATGTACAGATTGACGCGAATCGAGACTCCGATAGAACTGCTTATCCCCGGCTTACGAGCGAGCTTATAAACCAAGCAGCAAAGACCACCTACCTTGTACTGCGCTCTCCAAGTATTCACATACTGGCCTTGTGCAGCTAGAGATGTAGGCAAAAGATTGACTAAGCGAACTAGTACTTTATCCCCGGCATCTCGGCACCGCTGCAACTGGGGCATAGCATAATAGCATCCTCCCCTCTTGCCTGCTAGACCCAATGGAATGGAAAGGAGTGATTCAAGGCCTTTCCTTTCGCCATGAGCTATGTCCGCATCTAAAGTATTCGCTGGAGCAGCTATTTAAACTACTTATTTCTGTATTCATATACAATGACTCAAGAGAATCCTTCTAGGCTTCACTAGGTTAACTCCTATTTGTGGACGAGAAAAGGATTCCAATCTTTCAGTTCGCTTACCGACCGGTGAACCGGACGAAGGTTCTATTCGATAGTTGATTTAGCACAATCTTGTCTTAAGCCCTTCTTTCTGTCTTCGATCCAGCCGAGACTGTGAGAGTTGTAGTGATGGACCCTGGGAATTGTGTCCCATCCCGGCCAGTTGAACTAAGATAAGTCCTTCTATCAACAGTTTGATTTTCTTTTTCTTTCGATGTCGGTATAGTCTATTAGTTAGAAAGTTCATTTGAACGACTTTCACTTTCTTAGGCATGTAAGCATTTTAGACAAAGTAGCACTCGAATTCAGTTGATAATGTATGCCTTTCTTGCAAGTGAATACATGGTACCAATTGCTTTCTTTGGCCGACCTTGCTAGAGCGGGGGTTCACACCTTAAAATGGACACCAGAGAAGGCATGACGAATAGCTCTCGGGCCTTGACGCCTACGTGTAAAAGTTTTCTCTTTTTGGTCACGTATCCCTTGGCCTCTGAAAAGTATCATATTGATTTTCGTGGATCAATCCATATCTATCTATTAAGACAGCTAGCAAGTAAGAATCATTATTTCCCAAAACCATCGATTGAAAGCTTTGGATCTTAGGGAAGCCAGCGAGCTAGTACAGTACCTTTTAGCTTAAAAGCCTGTATAAAAAAGTATCTATCCAATATATTTACCTCTTTATTATCTTAGGAAAACCAGTATCTTTAAACCTCCAGTAGAAGCCCTGGCTCTATCGAACCGGGTTTTTCTGCCTTCGATTTGAGAGTATTCCCGTTCAAGGTAATTTATTAAGTCACTCGACCAACGGGAGAGGAACGAACGGGCATTGAGCAAGGATTTGACTGGTTGAATTAAACATTCTCTCCTCGGGAAAGGAGGGTGTAGCCACTCATTCGATTAGGGCCAGCAGCTCCTAAGTCCGAGCTTTGACTATTCATACGAGGCGACCGACTACAGCTCGACTGAGTTGGAGAGGAAGAGTTCGGGAAGGAAAGGTTGGTTCAAAGGGAGAAGCAGAGGTAGGAAGTGAAATATAACGCGGTTCATAGCTTTAGTAGCTGTAATGAGAGTAGTCGATCTTTCGTTTGTAAGTGAGTTGGGGGTTCCTCAACAAGGGAAATGAGTGAACAAAAATCTAATCAAGACGAAGAGGGGAAAATGAAGCCTTTATTTAAGATTCTCATCCTATGATTAAGGGTGATTGTCTGAACTGCTGTGCACTATGATCTTTTTTTTTTTCCGACGACGAGGGTTAGGATCGACGGGCAACCGTGTACCTCGAGAAGAGTATCGGCTCATCTTCTCCGTACTTAGGCTGCTCTTCCTCCGGGAGGATTTCATCAGCGGAACATTTTCTACGCTACGTTCGTCACCAACGTACGTCCCTAAAAAAAGAAGAAAAAGAGACTCTTTGCTGGTCAGATTGATTGAATGCTTTTATTCATGTCCAAGAGTCTGATTAGCCAAACGTGGACCTGCCCACCAACCGCCCTGGGCGCTGGTTCCTCAAAGTCAAAGCGCTAGTGCACACTTGAAGCGAAAGATTCTTCTTCTTTTGAGCGAGTGCCTTTTGCTCATAAAGTGTCAGATTGGATCTTATCTTAGCCAGACGACCGGCCTACTATGTATGGGCACAGTCTTTGGGCGCTGCTTTATCAATCAAATCGTAGAAATGAATACGCGGAGATTCCTTTCCTTTTTTTTATGGAGAAGCTCATCTGCGCAAGCACGCTAGTGGGGAAAATTGCCGCTAAACTAAGCCGTTCGACAAATCCTACTGAAACTGAAAGAAAAGCATTCTATCCAGGGGAGGGGAAGATAGATAAAGAAGATGTCATAACAAACGAGTTTGATCTTCTCGGGTGGAAAGCACTTATTTCGCAAGCCAACCCATAATCAAATGGGCTAGAAGAACTGGAAGATCATGGATGCAGCAAGATCAAAACCAGCGGAAAGGCTAGCTTCATCAGAATAAGTACCCTGTGGAGAAGATGCTGCAGAAAGAGAGGCGAGGCTGAAGCTCTTGAAGAAGGAAGCCGAAGCCCTAAAATCGGTGAGGCGATAGCAAGAATCAACTAGCAATGTAAAGTAAAAGAGAAGTTGATTTCAATCCGTCAAATCACAGAATGCATCTAGACACAGAAAGAGAAAGGTCGCGGTGACGTTAATAAAGACGAGAGAGCAAGATTCCCTTCCCTCAAACCCGCGATGCGATCAAAAAGAAGGGGACGGTTCGAGTCCACTCGCCGTCAAGGTCTAATTCCGACATCAAGAATCACGTGAAAACGCGATTTGCGAGCTCCTTCTTTATCCGATAGCTGGGTTGGTTGCAACCACGTACTCGGTGTACTCTTACTGTTGAGGCTCCAGGGCTGCAGTGAGGGATTTTGGATACTACGTTTACCGATAAACAAAAACCAAACAAGTCAACGAAAAAGTGAAGGTTACGCATGCTGCTCAATTCACAACAAAACGAGCTTTTATCTACTTTTTTTCTCACCCTAAAAATCAGGCTAAAGCTACAGTAGCCACCAAGCATTCTTATAACAGTCTCTTCCTTCTCTAACACATGTCTACTTTGTTTTTCACCTTTGGTATTTTTCAAAAAAGAATAGGTCTTCTTCTTTCTTTCCTTCCCTTCGCTCAATCTTTCTTTCGAGTCCTTTTCAGTTTGTTACGATTCCATTCTTTCAAATGTACTAGTTCATTCAGTCTTGATCACTTACTCAATAAGCACTCTAAAGTGAAAGTCTATTCTATCTGCTTGGCTAAGTCTTATCCTCACTCATTCTGCTTCGGATTAGATTAGGTCCCTATCTGTACAACAAGTGTGCACACTTCAATCAAAGAAGGCTTAGCAGGGAATTCGCAGGAGGATCGTAGGGATGAATGACTGAGGAATGAATATGATATGGGGAGATCTTTGTTTGCATCGAGAGATTTAAGTACGCTAAGTGAAGTGGTCAATCTAGGATTACTTACTTTACTTTTTGTGTTCTCACTCAATCATTAATAAAAAAGATGGAGATTTCTCTTCGAACTGGTATACAATCGAAAAGCAAAGTGCTTTCTCTTTTTTTTATCAGTATGGATATTAAACTTCTATTCGAGATAAACGAAAAAAAAGAGTAACAAGGCTACTGTCAATCCTTGAAAAAGAAGGCTTCGAATTGGACGAAGAAATTCCCTCATGTCGTTGTATGACGAAGAAGAAAGGATAGAGATCGACAACGGTCCTGCAAGCAAGTAAGCGCTTGCCTCTACCGACCTTATGAAAGAGCCATCGGTGACAACAACTCTGATAGAATCTTTGAGAAGACCCCAAGAGTCAAAAAGAATTGGTTGGATCAACCCAAGCCGAAGATCCACTGGGCAGATCTATATGTTCCAAGACCGCCTCTGCCGCCGTTGGACCAATCATTCGGCCGCTTCCCTGCAAGAAGAGGGTAATCCAGGAACTGCTGCCCAAGAAGAGATGGAAATGGAAGTCTGTTAAATCATCAAGACAGTAGTCTCTTCCCTTAACCCTTAAAAAGTCGGGGTGCATACCCTCTTCCCCACGGTTTTGAACCCTTTGCGACATAGCTGCAATTTACACTGTAGTTGAAGTTCTCGGTCCTTTGAAGATTGGGCAAACGTTTTTTCTAAGCACATACATCCAAATATCACGAGACGTTCTGAGTCTTTTCGTTGGACTAAGAAAAGAACGTCTTCGGCCATGGTTCCTATCATGAAACTTTTGAGTAGTCGGTTTGTTCTTCTCCCGGTTACGTACTCAGGGTTCATTATCTCACCTTTGTTTAATAAGTATCAAGAAAGTAAAGAAGTACTTTGGTTCTTTTCCAGTTCCATCAACGAAACTGAGACTTGTGCTTCAATCAAAGAAATTATCTTATTTTTCCATAGTAGGTAGTTCGTTTGTGTCAATTTTTTGGACACACAATTGGCGATGGACGGGAGACTCAGTGCTGAGGAGAAGGATGAGGCATGTCCCCCCCAACTTCCCCAGATGGACAGTGCCAATACCTTTTCATGGGGGCAAGTACGTATTATAGACCCGTTCACAGGTTACCGAGAGAATATCGAGGGATTCCCCCTTCCTGAGCGGGAGTGGGTATGAACCTGCACTCAACAAGACTTTCTATATGAATCTCATGGCTATCTCATTTCTTCTTACTCCCTCGCAGTTCTACAGGTCGGTGATGGAAAAGGCGGTACGCCTGATCGCAGCAACCAAGAACAAATGCTTATAACTTGGGAAAAAAGTTGCTTGAGTACATGTCGTGTCAGCGGGTGGACGCGGTAACGTGACGAATAATGCTCACAAGCCTTATACTTATAGAGAAAAGCCAAACTGACTCATATGTTGACCGCCCATTTGATGAAATGCAGGCACAGATAAATAGTATTCGAAGGAGCCTGACGAGGATGTAGATCCCTTGAGTGCAGGAAGAAAGAACAAAGAAGGGCAAAGGAAAGACTTCTAAGGAAAGCCCTTTTCCAGCAAGCAAGTAAGCGAGAGCGGGTAGTCTTTTCTAACTTCTACTAGGGCTATTCAAAGCATCGAGAAAGATGAATAAATCGAAAGCGAAGGCATAATAAAAAACTTAGCCGATTGAAATCCTTATGGACTTTCTACGACTAAACGATAGGGCGTACGGAGAGCATTAGCCTGATCGGGCAGCCACGCAATGTATTTCACTTCTAGTTACGCCGTCTTAGGTGATATGCGATGAGCAAGTAGCTGCAGCCTATGAACGGGAATTGGGCAATCTAGGTCTTTCTATCTCGTATCATAAATCCTTTCTTTCTCATTCCGAGTGAGGGACTTGACAAAGGACTTGTCGAGCCTTGCTGAACGCGCACCATCCATACGGAGCTATAGTGGTACATTTGAAGTACCGGTTACGGCCGTTTTCAACAATCTGTCGTCTCACTGGTGTGGGTTATAGGACCCTTTCTAAACTCGACCATACCCGCTCTATCCGTATCGACAGAATGCGTGGTATGTGGCTGAAGATGACTTTACCTGTAAGCCTATGGCTGGGTAGAGGCCGCCCTCGTCACCCTTATATCGTAGGTCACATCATCATCCCATATAAGCTTCGTCCTTGTGATTTGGTGGTCACGCCGGACGATGTCCATCTTCCTAAGATAAAGGATTTCTTGGAGTGGACGGTCCTTAGACAGTGGCTACGCTATGTTCAGTGGTTTTACTGCATAGCCTCCGGGTGTTACTCTTGATGTATTGCTGGATCCCATCCCGGTTACGAAAACAGGCGGGTTCTTTAATACTTGGATTACATTATTGAAGAGGGCTCACCACCCCGCTCTCTAACCTTGTAATGCTTATACCTTTCTCAGGTCCTTTCGAAGTTCTCAAGGGATAGACCTCTTGGGATCTCCTTTTGCCCACTCCACTAGCTTCGAATAAGAAAACCACCTTCTCCTCCAGGTCCTATCGAACCTACATCTTCAACCCTGGTGAGGAGAACACTTCCTTTGCTACTGATGCCACCAAGATCGGATTCTTCGCAGTCTTTTGAATAGCCTTCTGGTGTGACAATCTTACCATGGTTCTGTCGGAAACTAAAGGTCAGCAGTCTTTGAGGAGTACATCTTACGCCTACAAAGAATAGATTCTCCTGGTCGTCAAAGATCCAGAGAATGTCCTGAGGAGCCTGCAGGAAGGGGGGAGGGGATAAATAAAAAACTTCTGAAGCCGCCCCCCTACCCTATCTCTAAAGGCTTCGTTCGTACCGGCTTCCAACTGAACCAATTTCATTGCCTTGTCGCCCGCCGCTAGCAGAAGCTAAGCGCTTGAAAAGCGCGCTAAAAAACGTTGCTTCTGTCAGCCTTTCTGTGCAACAGTCCACCAATAGCAGAAGAGAGGATTACCGTACATACAAGAGTCTTCCAGTTCTTACGTAAGCTTTTTCTTACCAGTCAAGTAGTACAACAGCTGTATCTTATCTTATAGCCCGGCGCGGCGGGTCGCCTTTTGAATTCCGTAGATAGAAGAAACTATTAGAAGGAGTAGGTGAGTGAGTGAGTCCTCACTGACCTGAGCGATTTCGATCACCTAGCAGGCCTTTTATTTGGTAGGTAACATCGCCGAAGCGTATCATCAGATTTTACTTCGAAGGAAGGAACTCGAAGTGAGACGGCACCGTCTTGTGCAACGCAACTACCGTTGCGCCTTCTATCATCAACTATCCGGTAGACTTGGTAAAAAAGGGCCCCGACTTATTTCCAGAATTAGAGTTCGACCGCAGCTGCCCCTTTTTTTGGGAGGATCAAGTTCCTTGCCAACTATCGACCCCGATCTCTTTTCATTTGTTTTGGGTATTACCAAACCTAGCCTAGCCTTCGTCAATTACACTAAAGCAGAGCACCCAACTATGGAAAGGCCCCCTTAAGGGTTAGGTTAGTCAATCCGGCCCGAGACGCGTTCGTTGACAAAACCGCCGTAGGAATAGAGACCTTTCAATAGAGCGGAGGCGAACTGATCAACGAGAAAGAGGCCCTACTCACTACAAACGAATACACCACAAGATCGAACTGCACTCATGCCTCTCCCGCATCAAGTTGACCACCCCCCCCTATGTAGTGATTCTATCAATCATGTACGTAGGTAGGCCCTCCATTCTGATTGGTATATCATGAAAAAAGAAAGCCATTTGCACCAGGCGCACTGCGCTTTCCCTTGCCCAGATGTTTGTCTTTCTAAGTCAAGTAATGGTGACCCGCCGAAGACTGGAGCCTCGTAACATGTTGACGAAGACCTCCGAACTGAGGGTTCGATCAGTAGAGGGGACGACTTAGCCTCCCCGGAAGAAGAATAGCCCCGCTCTCTAGCCGACTGATGCCGTTGATCATATAACTGAGAGGGAACGTGTCACATTAGAGGTGAACGATCAGAGATGTCCTATAATCACCACGATGAGGCCGGTCCCTCTTTTAGTAGACTCAGCTATGAATATGAATGAAGAAATGAATGCCGGGCTCTTTCTTTCACTGCTAACCCCAAGAAGTTTCTTAATGCTGATACTTTTTGTTTCGTCGAGCCCCAAGCTTGTGGTCCTCCTTTGAGTGTGGGTTCAATTGGATGAATCCGTCAAGTCAAGGTCAACGTACGTAGCAGCAAGGATGGTGCATCGCCTATTTCTCGTTCTCGCTCGGGAGCCAAAACGAACACGCCTGATACCTACTGTACTGGACCTTCGACCAGGCATTCTACCCTTGTCGAATCGGAACCAACCACCACTGCATTGCGCTCGAACAGTTGAGCGGCCGCCGGCCGGCAACTTCCGTACACAGATATAGATTCATTCTTCGTACCTGGTCCAACCTCACAACCCTTCGCGGGTTGGTCAGAAGTCAGTCTTGTTTGGTAAGACGGAATTGGACAAAGAAAAGAGAGTGCTCGACCGGAACAACGGCCAACAAAGACCGTAATTACATAAACCATATCCTCCCCTTATCCGTCTTTAAGGCTTTAAGGCGAACCGTATGGCGGCTGGAAAGAAAGAGACCTCACCTTCTCGTAGATGGTGTCAGTGAGAGCAACTTTTTTATCCCCCGTTGACCTTCTTTTTTAGATAGAATCTTCAATGAGTGGAAAGAAGCAACCTTACTAATAATAAGAAAGGTGCTTGTTGAGTAAGGCCGGCTTTAGAGCCCAAGCCCCTTTAATATGATGAGAAGAAGAGGGGCCGCCCTCTTTTCTTTTCCGCACCAATCCTTATTTACTACTACATCTTTTTTTGGGTGTATAGCTCAGTTGGTAGAGCATTGGGCTTTTAACCTAATGGTCGCAGGTTCAAGTCCTGCTATACCCAAACCTACCTTACACTATACTATTAGTAAGGATGCGTAGTAGCGTTCAAAGATCACTCTTTGGCCTTTAGACTCGCTTCAGCGACTTCGCCCTTGTTGTGACAAGGGGGGTGAGCCGCTCCAAGTCGAAAGCGATAGCGAATCCCGAACTTGCCCACGCGCACCCAAACCGGCCTCAAAAAGCGATCGGAAAGCGAAGCCCTTCCTTCCAATCCAAGCCAGCGAAGCCGCCCCTATATCTAACCACCGCTCCCCCCGATCACATATTAGCTCGATTTTCTTGACGGCTTGAAGGCGAAGCCGCCTATTTCTTAGGGCAAAGGGCGCTCCCTCCTCCTAACTCCTTCCACTTCTCCCAGGGGCAGGGACTACGGCTTTCCCTTCGGGGAATAACTCCGTGGGATAGAAGAATAGGCTGTTTGCAAGAAAAGGTTTGACAGGAGAGGGAGGAAGACACTCGAGCTAGATAACAGATCTGCGGGGGAAGTGGAAGTCTAAGAGCGAGTACCTCGAAAGCGAGCACGAAAGGAAGGCTTGAAAGGAAGAAAGCTCGGATTCGAGTTATGGCGCAAAGCCTTTATATTATGCCCTTCTTTTGACTATTTTCTTTACGAGGTAATGAGTCCTCTATCAAGACGTCCCCCGTCAATCTTTGCTCACACTCCAAATTGAATGATCGAAAGCCCAGATATCGAATTGAGCACTCGTACTTCGCTAATTCTTCCCCGAGTAACTGTATAAACGCCGATTCACGAGCTTTCGAGAACTCGGAGAGATCTACTTGAAAGGAAGACTCCCACTACGCGCTAAGATCATGTAAATGAAAGTCTTCCAACGCTTCTCGAAACTCCCTCATCTTGCTAGGTGCTCTATTCTCGGACCACTTTACGTTCTTTTCGCTCCTCTCACATTCTAAAGAGCGTCTTCAAGCCTTCGCTTCCTTATGAGATTACTTTGTTGAACCGATCTACATCTACGGAACCAACTTCAACTGTACCAACCCGGATAGTTGCTTCCCCACCTTGGCTTTCCCACCTTAAGTTTCACTTTCACATGGATTTGACCTACCTTCTGCAATAGAGTGATCTAAGACTTTTCTTCGCTTCGGGGGATGCCCTTCTTCCCGGATCACTACTCATCTTATTTATTTTATTTCTCGGGTGCGCTATTTACCTTTCACACTAGAGTCGTGCTTTCTAATCGCAGAAATGGATCTGACCACCAAGGGCATAGACTCTCGTATAAGAAAGGCACACAGCCACATCACAGCCAAAAGCATCAAAATCATTTTTTCGCAGCTTCCTTTCGCCCGTGGTAGTCCCGTTCAGAAGAAGGTCTTTAGCGGGATAACCGGAATCTACGATGCTAGTGAAAGGAATTCACATAGTGACTGTAAAAAGGAAGGATAAAGACTGAATCTATCCCCTCAAATCAAAGCAAGCAAGGATTTCGCAGCAATTGAATCAGAAAAAGTAGCAATAGCATTGTCAGGAGCAGGAGGAGAAGAAGATGCCATTGAATCTGCTGTTAGTAAACAGATGGTAGAAAAATCCCCTGTTTAAGGAATAAGAGCTTTATAGAATGCGCCTTACCTTCTTACTTTCCTGTTGATTAAGCTCTTGTATGGGCAAATGCCAATAGTTCAGATATCTACGAGCACAGAATAGGATATGGGGCATTTTCACGTGAAGAAGCCATTCTTGCAGCAAGAGCGCATTCTGCCTTTATTGATTCAATTCCTTCTCTCAGGTCAGCTTTGTGGCAGGTCAACCTCTTGGATATCACTCCTCTTGGCCTTTGTTTGCTCTATCGCACCATATTCTGGTGTGGTGGGCAGCAGAGCAGGTGTTACCTGGGTTCGCTTTTGATGGGTACGCAGTACTAGGTGATGACGTTGTCATTGCTGACACATCAGTAGCTGCCATGTATGAAAAGGGTTTGAAGAAATTGGGGTTTCAATTAGTTATCAAAAGTCCCTCATTTCTCAATCTGGATCGGCCGAGTTTGCGAAGCGGTTCAGGGTACGTTCTTTTACTAAGGATTTTTCTCCTGTGTCAATCCGAAACCTCATGAACTCATTCCACCCGTTTTGACTGATGGCAGTCCATAACGTATACTCATGCAAGAGGCGAAACTCCTCCATATTATATACAGCCCTTTTAAATATCTTAGGCAAGTGTTCGAAATCATCTCTGTGCGGTTTCGTCCTGAGTATCGACCTTACTCGAACCAATAGCTACGGCGCGTAAGCGTTGTTTTTATGTTCGGGGGTTTGGCAACCTGCTCCTAAGGCCATAGACTGGAGTATAATTTTTGTGAAAGGGATAGATGGACCACGCTATCTTAGTTTAGTGGATAGCAGCACAGGGAAGTAGGGGTAAAAAGGACTCTCTACTCTCTTTCGAGATCATACGGGCGGACACTAGGTGCTGTTACGGGTGTTTTCGAATGCCCTGCCGACAGCATTGCTCTCCTTTAAGGAACCAATGGTGCCATGTTCCGCCGAACAGAAGCGACTGTAGGGAGGAGAGCTAGCCGACCGAAGCGAAGGACGAAAGCCTCTTTGAAAGCCGCTGTTGAATCAGTAAATGTGGCAACTGGTGGTAACGTATTCAAATAGTTGATTCCGTGAAAGAAACCTCCCTCTTACATAAGGAAGTTAGAGCCCTCTTTCTTCAGTCATTGATAGAGAGGAATGCCCTAGGGGTTCTCTTGGCGGAGGAATGGAACCTGTTGGAGAGGAAGAAGCGCAACTAGTCCTTCTAAGTAAAAAGTATTTTGTCTCTACACCGATCCGATCTGGAGAACGACTCGGCTAGCTTTGAAGAGAAGACAGAGAGGGTAGGAGGTGGGATTTGCATGGCAGGTCTACGAACCTGGGCTTTGGCAAGACTTGGGATAGGCAGAAATTGAGGAAAAGTCACTCGCGGAGAAGAATCATTCAATACCCTGAAACTCCCAGTAAAAGATTCAAAAGCAAGGTAAAGTAGTTCATTCGGGTGAGGAAGTTCACTCGTTAGGGCGAGGCCGAGACGAAACCTTAATTTTATTAATATTAATAAGGATATCAAGATTCCAGGGGAAGACTACTCTTAGGAAATTATCCTTTAATCCAGCAGTGGCGATAGAGATCGAGTCAGTAACCGCAACTCTCTCGTCTGTTGTCGGAGGGGCTAGGCTACTATAAGGGATAGATCCCACAGCCAGAAAAAGCTCAGGATAAGCATTTCTTTGAACAGCAGAAAAGACTGGATCTGAGAACGAAAAAGCTGTCGAACGAACAAGTAGTCCCATCCCACGCCTTACTCTTCGAATGCTTTGGGCATAGTTCATAGAAAGATTCATGCTAAGGACTAGCGCTCCGTTGCTGCACTCTCACAAAGCAGACTTCCCCGATTAGGACTATAAGACATGGGAGAGAGGATTCGGCAGCATTGCTATTGAATGGAATAGAAGAACCACATTGCCGAATGCAGTTAGCTAGAAAAAAAAGCAGCTCATGACCCGAGGGAAGGTGCTATACTATAGAAGAAGTTATTGTCGTACTCCTTCAGCCCACATCAAGACTATGTTCTGGTTTGTTTCCTAAAGTAAGGAGGTAGTTCGACTAGCTTGAAGGCAGGCAATTGCCTTATAAAAGGTTAAGGAAGAAGAAGAACGAACTCTTAACTCGGAATCGAATCCGCTCTTCCATTCTTTTTTGATTTGAAGGAAAAAAGGCGGCTATTTCAGCCGTTGGGCTTGGAAGAGATTGATTTGAAGATCTCTCCTCATGCCATACCACGTATATAATTAAAATTCTAAAATCACTTGCATTCAAACTGATCAATGCTACGGGGCATGAACTAAAAGAGGCTAAACTCTCACCTCTCTCTTTCTTTCTCTCTCAGTTGGTGTCGTGGATACAGTCTATGAGATTCCGGTTCTTTTTCCAGTCCCGTATTAGAAGGTTGAATTTTCTTTTGCTTGAGTAGTTTGTGTAATGAAGGGAGGGACTGATCTTTGAGGTTGGAGAAGCATTCCCGATCGTCTCAGGCCTAAGACTTCCAAAGCCTATCAGCCCACCTTGCCTTTCAGCCTAATCCGTCTTGGACGTAATCCTTCTTTCGGTTTGAGCGAGGGAGGTTGCTTACTTCCAGACCTTCTTCTATCGAGTAAATGGTACCATTAGTTATGAGGAAGGAGCGAGATAATCCTTGTTCCGTTAGTTGACTTTTCTGTCTTGTAAGTGAGTTATTTTTTTCAAGGGGTATCACCATCCCCCGCACCTCTTATTGGTGGAAGTGCGATTGGCTTTCTTATTCGTCTAAGTAAGGTGCATTGGCTTCCTGCTTGACCCGAATCGAAGCAAGTCCTTTTTTTTCCTTCAATCAGAGTCAGGGCATCAGATCGAGGGTAAGGGGTTGTTCCTTGTCTAGTCCCATTGCTCTATCTCTGATAGCATGTTTCCGAAAATGGAAAGAGCCTTATAGTTTTTGTTCCGTGAGGGTCTTTCTCATTTAGAAAATCATCCAAAGCCGATCTCTTCTTTCTCTTTCCTTCCTGTCTAACTGGCACCGAAGCCCCTTAAGGGGAGACTACTTTCATTCTCTTTCTAAATAGGATTGCAAGCCTTCCATTCGGTACGTTAGCCTTCCATTAGCTGGTCCATTCGTCTTTAGGTCTATTACCCTCAGTTGGTAAGTTGGTTCGGAGAACGAGGGTAAGAGGTCACCATCCACGAGCCTTTCTTCAAGTCTTCCACCCGTCTTATTGTTAGTGGAACTCTTTGCTCCTACCATTCGTTCTCAGTCCTCTACCTAGACATTATCGGAATTACATTACTCTTTGAAAGAAGCCTGCTTTACTAGAGCTATCTTTCCCCTGTCGAATTTTTGAATAGGATGTCTTTGCTTTCCCTCTTTAGTTTCAATGCTGTAATAGTACTTACTTACACTACTTTTAGACCTTCGAATGAAAGTGAAATGGAGATTTCTATCAAAGCAAAGAGAGTTGGAAGGCTGGAAAGCAATAGCTTACAAGATACTCGAGACTAAGGTTCTTAAAGAAGGCAGCCAAATCAGCAATAGAAGAGAACTCCAGATAGTTGAATAGCCGAAAAAGAGCCTAGCTCGATTACTGGAACTAAACAGCAAGCCCCTACCTTACTTATCGAGAAGGGATATTCTATTAGTAAAGTAAAGCACCTTTCTTTATTAGTAATTCGCTCGCTTAAGGAAAAACAGCCTTAAAGGTATAGCTAAAGAAAGGCTGTAGAGAAGAAAGAGAGGGTGGTCGTAGATCAGGCTTCAACTCGAGAAGCAGCCCCCCCAAATCCTCTTCAGAGGAAACCATTCCTTTGGCTCTGGAGTTCATAGTTCGAAGAGCTCGTCCCTCTTGGGAAGCCCTATAGCTTACTTAAGGCGGAATTGGCAAGCGAAGCGGAAGATTAAGGCTAGGAAAGAACTCTTCCAAAAGATATTCTAAACAGCTTTCCGGTCAATCCATGAGATCAAGCACGTAGGGATTTTAGGAAAGAGCAAGCCTTTCTACAGCGAAGGCAAGCAAATGATCTGCATATTCCCTAATATAGAAGTAGCCCATTGGCTTGTTTGGACCGCTCGTATATAAGTATTAGCTCTTAGGGACCACCATCGAAGGTATGAACTAAGTCGAGAGCAACCATGGACTAAATAGAAGGCAAGCAATTGAATCACTGGGAACTGACTTAGCCATATTATGTATTCCGTATGTAAGGTCTTGGTCTTACCATATTAGTATAGTTAGTTTCATTGATTGCGGATTGCGTTTCTACGCTTTCAAAAAAAAGTACGTTTTTGGGGATCCTTCGCTGGCTCCGTGACAACAGATACATTTACATAAATGAATTCTTTGTGGACCGTATCCGACGAACCGCAGTTACCGACAGCTATATACGTTAGGCTGAGATGGAATCCTCTTCCCTCTCTGATCCGTTGGGCTGCTTGCTGCTGGTACGCCCTTTCTGACATGTCCACATTAACATTCAATACGGGTGTGATCCACCAGATCCACGTTCTTTACTTTTTCCGCCTTTCTGAGGTGCTTTGACTTGTCTTACTTGGAATCTATTTAGCGGCGGGCATCTCGGTCCGGAGTGAGCACTTCAACCGAGGTAGGGAGCACTGCCTTACTTTGTTTAGTGTTCCCAGCTACCCCAGCCCCTAAGATCAACCATACTAGGAAGATTGGTAGGACGGGAGGATATAAGTACTGCTTTCGGCTGTTCGCCCTTTGGGTGAATAGCGGCCTTCCTTACAGGGAATGGTCCCTTAAAGTCTAACCGACGTTCTTGGTCAATAGAGGAGGCGACTCAGTTCATTTAGGAACAAGGTTCCCGGGACGGCTTTCTGTAACGCGGGTAAATTCAAATGGGAAATTGACTGATTTCGGCTGTTATGCTATTGTTTATTTGTCACATTCCATACCTTTCCAGTGTGATCTACTACAATTCGTTATTGTAGACCTTCTTAGCGGTGACACTTGAGTGTCCCTAGTATCCCCTCTACTAAATAGAGTTGTCTAAGACATAGGCTTCTTTCTTCGCAATTGCCTGTCCTCATTCTATCAGCGGGGATTCTTAAGAGATGTAGTTTAGCCGCCTTTCTCAGTATATATTGAAGTAAAAATTCTTCTATATATGGAATATATGGGCATTCTGCGTGGCCTTGACGTCAACTTTGATTGACCAGTTCCTTAAGTCAATAGAGACCTCTCTTCAAGAGTTCATTCTTCAACAATTGAATCAGATCAGAAAGCTCAAGAAAAGAAGCTACTCCAGATAGAGGGAAAGGCTTCCCCGTAGGAGAGAATACCTGGTCACTACGAAAGAAGAACGGGCATCACTAAAAGAGCTCATCGCTTTCGGGTAGTCTGCTTTCTATCTTGATAATCCAAGAATAAATCTCTTCTACTAATACATTCACCGAGGGGACGTCTCGGTCTACGGGCCGGGTCGTGGAGGGGTAGTCCCTCTCTGCTTTTTCCACTCGAACCATAACCGGAACTGGAACCTCCATCTAGACCTAGACCTGACACCCGCATACCGCATATGCCTGTGGTTCTGGTACAGGTAGTTGTGTATTGAATCTGCTGACAGTGAGGGCTGTAGCTCGGGGAAGCTTTGCCTGTAATCGATGGCAGAACGACTCCTCCCTTTTCCGTTAGCCCAATCCGCTTTATGATCCCAGTTGGTGCTAATCTTATATCGGGCTAATTCAATGTTCAACAAATAGTTGAGCGATGGAAGGACAGGACAAAGGAACTGAATATAACAATACAAAGCGAGACCAAGAAGGGATATGACCAAAAAGGCCTTATCACGAGCTGGAGTCGAACCAGCACCTCTGGGAGAAAAAGACAGGCCCAGCGAACTACCTTTTATTCTGATCGTGACAAAAAGAGAGAAGAGAAAGAACCTTCGGATAAGAAGAAAGGAAGTATGACCGAAGAGAAGTAGAGCGCCTCACTTTCTTCGATAAACGATAGAGTGAGAAATTACATAAAGTAAAGTAGTAAGCTACTGGCGCTAAGCTGCTGGATGCTTCTGATCAATAGGAAGAGGAGGAAGAGGATCAAATCTTATAAATGCAAAGAATTGGTCAAGTAGTCAAATTTGTACGAGAGGCGCTCGGCCCCCACTACACGGGGCTCATCATTATCTTTGTATTATTAATTATTCTTTTTGGACTCATTATTATTTTTTGGGCAATCACTCTGACTTGGCGGTATCATAGAGATAACAGCAATCAATATTATAACTTTTCACGCGATGTCTTGGAGTGGAATAAGAAATGCAACGTTCCTATCCACTTTGAGGCAGGTTGGGCCAAAGGAGTTATTATCTATCCCGTCTTTCCTCCTACGCCTAAGGATGAAAAGCCAAAAGAAAAAGACCCCAAAACACCCCTGCTAATCCGTCCCCGGGGGCGGCTCAAGAGGCGCTGCCGCAGGCGCCAGCACCGGCTGCCCACCCCGCTCCTAACCAGGAGGAGGTTGCGGCACTCCGAAGGGAGATTCACTCTGTGATCAAAGAACAAGTTCGGGTGGAATCTGAAAGGGGGGTCGGCCCGCTGTCCACTCAGTTTCCCGAACAGAGGGAACTAAACTCAGAGGCCGCCCACCATATAATGGTGGAACTGGAGCTCTCCACAGAGTCCAGTGTAGATACTCTCCGCGAATGGGCGGAGAGAATAAGGGAAGACAAAAGTATCCTTAAGCCCATCATTAAGGAATACCTACCAAAAAGGTAGTCTGTCTTCCCCTCCTCACTTTCTCCCATGTTTTTGTTGGTCAACAACCAACCACAGCTCTCGTTTTCTTCTTCACTACTCGTACAGGCTTGACGGAGTTAAGCTGTTTTGAGGGAAGAATTTTTTCTAAAAACAAAAAGTTTTTCTAAATCAATCATGCCTCAACTGGATAAATTCACTTATTTTACACAATTCTTCTGGTCATGCCTTTTCCTCTTTACTTTCTATATTCCCATATGCAATGATGGAGATGGAGTACTTGGGATCAGCAGAATTCTAAAACTACGGAACCAACTGGTTTCACACCGGGGGAACAAGATCCGGAGCAAGGACCCCAACAGTTTGGAAGATATCTTGAGAAAAGGTTTTAGTACCGGTGTATCCTATATGTACTCTAGTTTATTCGAAGTATCCCAATGGTGTAAGGCTGTCG